TTTATAAGTTTGAAAATCAAAAATGATATAGATTCTAAATAATGCAAATCGATATTTCTTTCTCATTTGTACGTGTATGATATATCCCACAAGACTTGTATATAATCAGAAAAGAAATTGTAGTTTGTAAAAGCGTAGGATGAATGAAAAAAGATAATGAATTCTTGAATAACTAAAAAAAAGGTAAGGTGTCAAACAGATTTTTTGGGAGAGTTGGCCTGGGGATAGAGGGACTTGAACCCTCACGATTTAAAAAGTCAACGGATTTTCATCTTACTATAAATTGCATTGTTGTCAGTATTGACATGTAAAATGGGACTCTATCTTTATTCTCGTCCGAAGTTCCACCAAGGATCTATCAGACTATGCTATGAAGTGAATCATTTGATCAATGAATATTTGCTTTTTTCTTAAACTTCGAATTGATTCACAACATTTTTATTTTGTTTCTAAAAAAATAGAAATCGAGATTCAGGTCGTCATTTTTTAGATCGGTTTGTGTTACCTATATTTAGACAATATAGGTTTTTCTCCTTCATCCTTTTTGATTTGAAGTTTCGATCAAAGGATTCCTTTATCAACACAAGGTAGTGAACTCCATTTGTTAGAACAGCTTCCATTGAGTCTCTGCACCTATCCCTTTTTTCTCGCTTTCTAAACTCCGGTTTGTTCGCGTAAACCAGGATTTGGCTCAGGATTGCCCATTGTTAATTCCAGGGTTTCTCTGAATTTGAAAGTTATCACTTAGTAGGTTTCCATACCAAGGCTCAATCCAATTAAGTCCGTAGCGTCTACCAATTCCGCCATATCCCCCTTTTATTAGGATCTCATTATGATGTCTTTCCATTTTTTCTTATACCGAAACCTTGGAATTCATTACAATACTTATTTTATGTCTTTGGTATCTTCTTTCATTTTTTTGAGCCCCATCCATATTGATTTAGTCTAATCAAGAAAGATTCTATCATTTTTGTATTTGCAATTCAATATGGTTATATATTACATAACATATATATGTTCTTCCTTTTTTCATCTTTGTCTTAAATTTTAAGAAATAGTCGAACGGTCGATTCTTTTTTAACTTTCATGAAAATAAATTTATGATTATTATTGAAACTTAGAATTCTACAATGTGCAATGGAAAAAGATTCTAAGTATACTTCCTAGATTTGAAATTCTAATAATTCTAAAAAATGCTATTCGAAGATTAATTCTAAGAATTCTATTATATTAGAAATAAAAAAAAATATATAAAATAATAAAAATAGTATGAGGTTAGAACAAAAAAAAACAAGAATTTCAAATCAGATATCATTTAACTTCAAAAAAAAAAAGATTTCTGATCTAATTAAGATTTTATTATTTAGAAACTAATGAAATCAAAATTAGAAAGTCGATATACTCCTATATTCTATTAATTAAGGTTATGTTTTATTTATTTAATGATAGTCACTATTTATTTGAGCTATATTCTGTTTTAGAATATATAGAATATGATTCATTCTAAATAAATAAGGAAAAATCTGAATAGAATAGTTAATTGATACGATCTAGTAGTTTAGTGAATTTGTATGCATGCGCTATTTTATTTGAGCCCGCTTAGCTCAGAGGTTAGAGCATCGCATTTGTAATGCGATGGTCATCGGTTCGATTCCGATAGCCGGCTTTTCCATATTTTTTCGTTTTTTTACATGATTTTTAATGCACTTTCAAAATCAAAGAAGACTGAAAAGACTTCTTTCACCTTTTTCCAAGAGTTACCACTCCATTTATATTATGTCATAGAAACTTCCATATAGGAATATATAGTGGGTACAAGAGTTAGATCTTTGCAAAATAAATCAAGAAAATAAAGGAAAATTTTTGTGATTTATTTGATTTATATATATTGTATATACAATACAAAAAAAATCTGTATATTGAGCGAATATATCTTCTTACTCTTTGCATTCCAATAGTTTATTGGAGTGGATTTCACGTCATTTATCATTATCATTTAGTTCAGTTTTAATTTTGTTTAGTTTTGTACAATTTCAATAAAAAAAGGAGTCTTTATGTCACGTTACCGAGGGCCTCGTTTTAAAAAAATACGTCGTCTGGGGGCTTTACCGGGACTAACTAGTAAAAGACCTAAGGCAGGAAGCGATCTTAGAAACCAATCACGCTCCGTAAAAAAATCTCAATATCGTATTCGTTTAGAAGAAAAACAAAAATTGCGTTTTCATTATGGTCTTACAGAACGGCAATTACTTAAATATGTTCGTATCGCCGGAAAAGCCAAGGGGTCAACAGGTCAAGTTTTACTACAATTACTTGAAATGCGTTTGGATAACATCCTTTTTCGATTGGGTATGGCTTTGACTATTCCTCAAGCGCGCCAATTAGTTAACCATGGACATATTTTAGTTAATGGTCGTATAGTTGATATACCAAGTTATCGCTGCAAACCCCGAGATATTATTACAGTGAAGGATGAACAAAACTCTAGAACTTTGGTTCAAAATCTTCTTGATTCATCTCCCCCTGAGGAATTGCCAAACCATCTGACTCTTCACACATTCCAATATGAAGGGTTAGTCAATCAAATAATAGATAGGAAATGCGTCGGTTTAAAAATAAATGAATTGCTTGTCGTAGAATATTACTCTCGACAGACTTAATAAACCTAACTTAAGTAAAAAAAAATTACTAAAAACAAGAGTTCGGACAACTCCCCTTTGCCCTCTTTTTTGATTAAAAAAGCACAAGGTAAGGGATTTTGTCGTGGAATCTTTTTCCTATTCATGTATCATAGATTGGTAGGGAGATTTGGATCCCTTGTTTGCTCTTCCCCGCATTTTCCATATGAAAGAAATTAGGAATAGAAAATCTATTTCAAAATCAAAACAAGGTAGATTTTATATCTCTTCTTTTGTATTTGATTTGATACATTGTGGTCAATCACGTAAGATTGGTGAATTAGTTGAAAGTACGGAAAGAGAGGGATTCGAACCCTCGGTAAACAAAAGTCTACATAACAGTTCCAATGTTACGCCTTCAACCACTCGGCCATCTCTCCGACATCAGGATTATGACTGAGTATCAGGGTGAATAGCGAGTTATTGATCGTTGTTTAGATTATGGTTAATAGATACCTTTTTTGACCGGAAAAATTGGAAGTGGATAGAAGGTTTTTTTAATGAGTCCTCTTTTATGTTAGTTCGTACTATACAATTCCTTTGTTTGTGAGAAAATTTTCTCACAAAAGAAAAGGTAAAGGAAATAAAAAGAGTTATAGAATGGATTACTACCTATGCCAAGATCGCGTATAAATGGAAATTTTATTGATAAAACCTTTACAATTGTAGCCGATATCTTATTACGAGTCATTCCGACAACTTCCGGAGAAAAAGAGGCATTTACTTATTACAGAGATGGTGCGATTTGATTATCATTATTTTTTTTATTTCTCGCCGATTTGGAATAAAAGTATTGAAAAAAAATCTACGCTTTTGAAGGTGAAGTTTATAATATAAAAAAGCAATCCCTTCTGTCATGTATCCACGATTAATGCAGCCTTAGATGCTTCAATTGTGAATTCTAGTATTGAGCAAAAGGTTTTTACCTATGGTTCCCGTATTACAGATCAATCCTAACTAATACAATATACGAATAGGAGGCATAGGGGAAGAAGCACTACGCCGAGAAATCAACAACACGAAAACTTTCTTCAAAATAATTCCCTTTCTTCTTCTTCTTTGGGATTGGGACTAATTAAAATGGTTGGAACAATAAACATCCATCTCGTTCGTACTTTGGATACCCGTATAACCATTGAAGACTGTTGAAGTGACTAATTCCTGGAAATTTAGGGGCGTTGAGAACAAAGAAATTTTTAGAGTTTCCTTTTTTATTTTTATCTAGCATGAACCCACTTGGTAGTAAGAAAAGATCTTTTGCAAGAAGGTTGGCTAGGGATTTCTTGTAAAAACATTAGCCCCGCTTAGTTCATAATGACATCACATTTTTCCATATATTATTTTCATTATGCACCTAAAGGAGGAGCCGTATGAGATGAAAATCTCACATACGGTTTTGAAACGGAGAATTCGTTAAAGCGAATGACGACCGTAACGGATGTCGGCTCAATCGGAAGGAAATTATGCGGAAGCATTACAGAATTATTATGAAGCTATGCGACTAGAAATTGACCCCTATGATCGAAGTTATATACTCTATAATATAGGCCTTATCCACACAAGTAATGGGGAACATACCAAAGCTTTAGAATATTATTTTCGGGCATTAGAACGAAACCCCTTTTTACCACAAGCTTTTAATAATATGGCTGTGATCTGTCATTACGTGCGACTATCTCCACTATAGAAAAAAAGAACGAACAGCTAGTCAATGAAATACTAGAAACACAAAAAAAGGGCTTTCTACATAAGCATCGTCCAAAACGATTTTTTATCAGCTGTAGCAAATAAATAAACTTCATCGATCGAAATATGAAGTTAAGACTAGATATGCCTAAATACTTTCTTTCTATGGATAAAAAAAGATTGAATTGATAGAGGAAGCACCGTAAAGATCAATTGGAAAGGTTTTGGACCGATACAACAAGAGCTGTTTATTTATATCATAATATGAGATAAATCTTCGGAATCTACTTATGTAATAGAGTGGATCCCCTAAGGTATTGAGCAGCGGTGTAGCATCAGATCCTAAAGACAGTAAGTCTTTTTCTTTTTTATGAAGTATGAATATGAAAAAGTCTTTTTCAAAGATTCTATATAAATTTTTATATGAAAGCGGGATAGTTACCTTTCAGAAAATTCTAATATCTAATAACAGTGGACATGCCTTTTTTTTTCTGAAGGTAGGAGAAAAGATAAAACTTATTATATTAATTAATATATTAATTAAATCAAAAGGAAAATATATTAATTAAATCAAAATGAAAGTTTGAAACTCATGTAATTACTCTCTTTTGTTTAATCCAAGAAAAACAAAATATC